ATTTTCTTATCCCATTCGGATGGATCATATATCATAATTATCTCTGACTGTTTATGTTTCTAGCATGACCACTTGATGAAATGTGGAGGGAAGCGGGATAAATGGCTGATACTACTGGAAGGATTCCTCTTTGGATAATAGGTACTGTAACTGGTATTCCTGTGATCGGTTTAATAGGTATTTTCTTTTATGGTTCATATTCAGGATTAGGTTCGTCCCTGTAGAAATTGGATGAACTGAATTGTAGATGTGAAAGCATAAGAACTCAACGGGACCCCCTCGAATCAGACAAAGAAAGAAGAGTTGGGTCCCGTTGAACTCCTATCCTAATAATCAGAACAGTTTGCTCATATAACTGACAAAAAAAAATCGATCTTTTTTTATGATGTTTTTGTTTGAAAAATTAACTTGATTAGTAGATTCAGAACATATAGTATTTATTCAAACTTTCAAAGATAGAAGAAAAAAAGGGAATCACTAAATTTCCTTTTCCTGCTTTCCTGGATGACACAATATTTTTTGTCATTAGATATATCATTCAAATTTTGTCTATACTAATAGAAGCTTATTCAGATTTATTTTATTTCGTATTTTTTAGTATTTCATCAAAATTGAAAAAAAAATTGAATTTTTTATAGTTCATTGAAGAAATTCTATTTTCTCAAAAAATGCTTTCTCTTATTTTTTTTTGTTTGTCCACTAGATATTTAATTATATCTAAATCTGAAAAAAAAAATCTAAAACTAAAAAAAGTAATATTAATATATATATAAACTAAGAATAAGAATAGGAATCTTTAACGAATGAAATCAAGAAGGATTTTGGCACAAGATCGACACAAGAAAGGGATGTGTAAAATTCCTTTTCTTGTGTCGAAAACTAGGAAGACGAATAATACTCCCTCCCTATAATTATTTGTTTCGCCGATTTAGATTTATCCTTCCTTTATTTTCTCTTTTCTGCGCTTGTTTTCCTTATCTTATGTTTAGTATCTAGTTTTGTTTTCTATTCTAATAGAAAACAAAACTCTTGATTATTGATACATTCTCTAACATTTCAAATTGGTCAATAATGACAGAATCACACCACACCCCTTCCAATTTTTACAATTTGGATTGAAAATAAAGAAGAGGGGGTAAAGTGAATTCTTCTCAATATACATACTAGGATTAGGACTATGATACAAGTAATTCCTGACATCTGGTAGAAAAGGAATATAAAATCTAAAGAGAGGCAAAAGGCGTTTCATAATTTTTTTGATCAGACCAAATTGCCAACAAGAATTTGGTTCTTTTTTACGAATTTGATAAAGATAAATACACCGATCTAGAAATTCATTTCGGACAATTGAACCTTCTCAAACTGTTTCTTTTTAAGAACCAAAAAGATTTGTGCCAAAACAACAGATCCTAAGAAGAACAAAAGGCCTTGGACACGTAATGGATCTTGAAGTACTATTTCTGCATCCCCCTGACCAAATCCACCCACATTAGGATTACTCGTTAATGGTTGATCCAGTTTTATGGATTCGCCCTCTGAAACAAGAAGTTCTAGTCCTGGAGGGATAATATCAATCACTTGGCGTCCATCTGATGCATCCACTATGGTTATTTCGTATCCCCCCTTTTCTTTTCGTAAAATTTTGCTTATTATCCCTGCTGCCGTAGCATTATAAACTGTATTGTTACTTTTGCTACCGTCAGGATAAATCTGACCCCTTCCCCTGTTCCCACCTACGTATATAGGATATTTTAAGAAGTGAACATCTTTATTAGTAGCAGGGTCTGGGGAAAGAATAGGAAAGGTTATTTCACTATATTTTTGACCAGGAGCAGGACCTATCACAAGAATATTTTTTTTATTGGGGCGATAATTCTGAAAATACAGATTGCCTATCTTTTCTTTCATCTCGGGTGAAATACGATCGGGGGGGGCTAATTCAAACCCCTCCGGTAAAATAAGAACAGCTCCCACATTCAAAGCTCCTTTTTTACCATTAGCCAGAACTTGTTTTAGTTGCATATCATAAGGAATTTTAACAACTGCTTCAAATACAGTATCAGGAAGTACCGCTTGTGGAACCTCAATATCCACGGGCTTATTAGCTAAATGGCAATTGGCACATACAATACGTCCAGTTGCCTCTCGTGGATTTTCATAACTCTGCTGGGCAAAAATAGGATATGCATTTGAAATGGATGCCCAAGTTATTATATATATCATGAGTGAGACAGATATGGAGCGAGTAATCTCTTCCCTTATCCAAGAAAAGGTATTTCTAGTTTGCATGGTCCAATCATTTATCCCGAAAATTTCTACAATAAAGTTAGGTGGGTCGCTAATATACTTCCCTATCCACAATTCTGCTCTGCTATTTACATTTACTGAAAAAATGAAAAAATTTTGCTGAAATTATAGAAGGAACCCCCCATGGGTAAAAAGAGTAAAGTCAATACGACTTTGAATACTTTGGTTATGTATAAGGTAAGAAAGATTAGAATTGGATCAGTGAATCATTTTTCAGTCATTTATTGAATGATAAATCACTACAAGTGAAGGAGATACACGATTTAAATAATGAAAGATCCAATATTTAAAAATTGTATCAAGAATGACTGGAAAGGTAGAAACTAGACCAGATATAATTTGCTCATAATGAGCAAATCCAAAATCTTTGTAAATATAACCAATCATTAGTTCCCAACCGTGAGGCGAATGGAATCCGATACATAAATCAGTTAATAAAAGAATCGAAAAAGCTTTAATTGTGTCACTTAAATTATATAGGAATTCTTGAACCCAAGAGTTCAGAATAAAAAGTTTTTCCTTACCCCAAAAGGAATAACCACTTAGAATAACGAAAGAGATTAGATTTGTCGAGAAATGCAAAATTGTATGGATACGATACTCATTGTGTATCTTGATGAATTGGATCGTTTCTTTGTGGATTCCTAGACGAAATTTTTGTAAATCGGTTTCTGGGTATTCCTTTATCATTTCATCCAGCTGGAAGAGTTCCTCTAATTGGATGAATTTTTCTAGAACACTATTTTCTTGAATATCATTCAAAAAAGTTTCGCATTTTCTAGTATTCCACCAATTAGTAATCCAAGTTTTCAGACTTTTATTACAGGAGAGAGAGATCCACCAGGGCAAAAAGACTATAGATGCAAAATATAAAAGAAGAATGAATGCTTTCTTTTTTGCCATTTTTAATCTGTGAATTGTTAATGAACCTACCTCATTTGTTGATTCTATTAGATCTAATATTTCTATCGAGCATGAGTTTCTATTCTAATTAGAATAGAATGTATTGAGCCTATGAATCTATTTTCTTTTTTTTTGTGATTCAATACTTAGTCTTTGCTTTGAATCTAGAAAGAATACAGAAATAGACTAAGAAAAAACTTCAAGTAAATTTGAATAAAGAAAAAATAGTGTTTCCAGGATCAAATTCGAAGTTATTCCCCCCTTTTTTTTTATCAATGCTAAAAGAACTGTTTCAAATACTGAATATTATTCGATTTTCGAGACGAAGAAACTCCTTTTCTATCAAATATGTAAAAAATTCCACCTATTACCTATACAGTAAAAATTACGAAAAATTTATGAAGAATATTATGATGATAAAAAATTAATGAAAAAAAAAAGTTTTCTTTATTTTATTAAGGAATTTAAGGAATAAATCCACTTGCTTGGTAATTAAATTAAGAAGGAGCACAAAAGAAAGGATGAATGGTCAGGTCAATTGACAAAATAAAATCAAAATAAAGTATAGATAATTTCCAAGATAGGATCGATCCGTATCTAACGTCTAAGGTATCATATCAATTCAAAATATTGAAAAAAAAAGAAAGAAATTCTTGAGTTTTTTTCTTCCTGCTGCGAAAGCATTTAATTTTCAATTCATTTCAAAATACTTCAATTGGTACACGCAAGAAGTAAGCCAATTCGGCAGCTTTTTGCTCAATTTCTCGTGTAGTCAAATTTTCATCAGTACGAATTAAAGGAATAGCCCCCTGACCTCGAATTTCCATATAAAGTACACGCCGAACATAAATACCCTCTTTAACTTCTATTCTGATGGACTGAATATCTTTCATAAGGAATCGTAAAAAGATGCGACGACTTTTTCCAGGGAATCCCCAACGAAAAATACGTACTATTCCTTCTTTTCTATCGAAAAGATCATAACCACTACCCACATTCCACAAAATAGTGCACCACAAATAGCAACTAATAAAGAGACCCGCGATCCCATAGAAAGACATCACAATCCCTTGTGGAAAAAAAATGATTTGCTGAGACGGAAATAACGATATCAAATTTCTACCAAGATAACTGGAAGTTCCAACCAATAAGAATCCTAATGAACCTAAAAAAAGGATAAAGGCCCAGCAGAAATTACTTGTTTTTCGAGACCCTGTTATAAATTCTATCCATATAGATTCTGATCGCCAACTCATATATATTAGATCCAGTTGTACAATTTTTTTGAATTGAGAAAATATGACTTTCCCTTTTTTGTTTTCAAACTAACTCTCATCAACTAGTACTATTTTGCTGTGAACCTTTACTTTAACTTTAGGAGTAATTCATAGAATTAGTTATATCTAAAATAATAATATCTCCTTCCTTCATATGATCCCTTATAGATATATACATACAAATAAATACATTGACTTTAATTTCATACATCGGCTCGATGATGATCCATTTTTTAAAATAGCGAAAATTCATTTACCCATATAATATGTTTACACATGCATAAGAGTTTTTTTTTATTTATGTTTGTAGGAATCTATGTGTTATACAATATTCTACCAAATGGGTCTTACCGAATCGAAGTTTTGAAAATCAAAAAAGGGGGGATAAGATTAGGTCTCATCAGATCTAAAAAATCTTATTTTTTTGAATATGAAGAAATAAAGAAGCCATTGCAATTGCCGGAAAGACTAGGCCTACTAAAGGCACAAAAATAGAGGGTAAGTTATTGAAAGTTGTCATAGAATGGGTACCTCAATTTAATATTTGTACCTGTTATTGTTATATTCTTAATTCTAAAGATATCTTAGAATATCTTGTATTTGTATTATATATAATATAATTATACTAAGTATCGTTGTATCGTTAAGTAAATATATATCTAATACTAATTAAGAACCTAATAGAAATAGAATAGGTACAAGAAAAGTCAAACTAAATAAATGGACTTATTCATCTTTCTAAATGAAATATATGTATCATAATCCACTTGTTAGATTTATTATTCTTTTTGTTCTTTTTTGTCTTCTAATATTAATTATCTTCTAATATTAATTAATTAATAAAAAAAAAATTGATTCGATTACAAATTTCCGAAAAATTTATTAGAATCCGATCCAACAACACAACAGGGTAAAAATGGAATTTTCGGGAGATGCAAAAAGATCCAAGACTCTCTATAGATCTGTATATATCTATATTTGAATTATCTATACATATGCAAGCAAGAGAGGAAAATGAACTTTGTTTTAGTTGTCTGGTCTAATTTGAACTTCCCGTCCCGAAAGGAAGAATTCACTTTTGATCTTGTTGATAGAGGTTTACTGAGTAGTAAACAATAACATCGATAAAAAAAAAATTATTCGCATGATTCTTTCTCTAATTCAATCTTAGGTCACGAACCAAAGAAAAAGAAATGAATTTTTCAGGGTTTTCTTTTGATTCTGATAAACTAACAATTTTGCTCTATTTGATTGAATTTTGGTTCAAAGGAAAAAAAGCATGGAGCTGAAATAACTCACTCAGAACACCTTTTAAAGGATTACGTGGTACAATTGCATCCAATAAGCCCTTACGGAATAAAGATTCAGACGCTTGTGAACCTTCAGGCACGGCTTTTTTCAATGTTTGTTCAATTACTCTTTTACCCGCAAATGCAATATAGGCATTGGGTTCGGCAATAATGATATCCCCCAACATACCAAAACTAGCTGTCACCCCACCGGTAGTAGGAGATGTAAGAATTGATACATAGAATAACTTTTTATTTGATTGATAATCATATAAAACCGAAGAAATTTTAGCCATTTGCATCAAACTCAAACTTCCTTCTTGCATTCGTGCTCCTCCGGAAGCACACACTAAAAGAAGAGGTAAAAATTTATTAGTAGCATACTCGATCAAACGAGTGATTTTCTCGCCTACTACGGATCCCATACTACCCCCCATAAACTGAAAATCCATAACCCCAAGTGCTACCGGAATACCATTTAGTTGACCTGTACCTGTTTGAACAGCGTCAGTTAATCCTGTCTTTTTTTGATAAGAATCAATACGATTTTTATAAGGTTCCTCCTCCGAATGAAATTGAATGGGATCCAGAGAGACCATGTCTTCATCCATAGGATTCCAAGTACCCGGATCAATCGAAAGTTCGATTCTATCTGAACTACTCATTTTCAAATAATATCCACATTGTTCACAAACATTCATTTTTGATTTCAAAAATTTCTTATAAATTAATCCATAACAATTTTCGCATTGAATCCACAAATGACTGTAGTTTTGAGTTATATCGAAATCCTTAGAACTCGTTAAATTAATACGATTCATATTAGTTCTTATTTTGTAATTTTTGTTTTCACTACAAATGAAATTATAAATGTAATTTTCATTGGAAGTGTTACTATCGTTTAAAAAGTGACTATCAATACAGATGTGAGAACGAAAATAAGAGTCAATGCAACTATTAATGTGATTATTCCAATTAGATTTAGTATCAGGATCATAGTGGGGATCGTTGTCACTTTTAGACCTATTATTCAGATAACTAGAATTACGATAACTATAAAAAAATCTTTCTAGGTCACTCAAATCATTTTCAATCTCAAATTTTTGATTTTTAATATCAAAATATATAGAATAACTATTCCTATTACTATCCCTAACAAAAAAGGTATCATCCGATATGAAATTACGAATGTCCTTGGCGCTAACTAAAAGATCAACATTATTGTAATAACTAGAACGCTCACCCCAACCATGAAGGCTTTTATCCGTATCATATATAACCCGGTCTTTACGTATACTAGTCTTTTCAATAGGACCAAAACTATCCATTGATTTACTTAGCTCGCATCTGTATTCTAATTCTCCCTTAGAAAACATCAAATTGAACCACGATTTTTCCATAGAGCTTCTGGCCTCTATTTACATGAAAATACAATAACAATAGATGAATAGTCATTCAATGAAAAATGTGAAAAATGCAAAATTTTTTGAATAGTTCATTTTCTATTCAGAATAAGCAAAGGATATCGATGCAATTGCTAAGATTATTAAGTAATTGAAATTAATCAATTTCAATTCTAAATCACAATAAGGGTTTTCCTATGTGTGTAAAATTCTCATTCAAAAAAAAAAGAAATATTTGTTCTTCGCCTATGAATATAAAGATATGAAGAACTTTTTTCGTAAAATCTCGTATACTAATATACTAATATAAAATCAAAAAAG